AAAAAAAAGATAATAATGGGAGTAATTAGCTGTGACACGTTCACTAAAAAAAAATCCTTTTGTAGCTAATCATTTATTGGGAAAAATAGCTGAGCTCAACATGAGGGCAGAAAAAGATACAATCGTAACTTGGTCCCGGGCATCTACCATTATACCCACAATGATCGGCCATACAATTGCTATTCATAATGGAAAGGAACATTTGCCTATTTATATAACGGATCGTATGGTAGGTCACAAATTGGGAGAATTTGCACCTACTCTGAATTTCCGGGGGCATGCGAGAAACGATAATAAATCTCGTCGTTAATTAATTTAATATAAAGTGAATATGGGGTGCTCGTCGTTTATTGGTGGGAGGTGAACCTTATGATAAAGAGTGACCCGGATGTAGAAGTATACGCTTTAGGTCAACATATACGTATGTCTGCTCATAAAGCGCGAAGAGTAATTGATCAGATTCGTGGGCGTACCTACGAAGAAACACTTATGATATTAGAACTCATGCCTTATCGAGCATGCTATCCGATTTTCAAATTAGTTTATTCTGCGGCAGCAAATGCTAGTCACAATATGGGTTTCAACGAAACGGCTTTAATCATTAGTCAAGCCGAAGTTAATGAGGGTACTATCATGAAAAAGTTAAAACCCAGAGCTAGAGGACGTAGTTATCCGATAAAAAGACCCACCTGCCATATCACTATTGTATTGCAAGATATATCGAAAGATAAAAACTATTTCATATGGTTAAGAAAATATGGATGGGTATATAAAGATAAGTATACAGATGTCAGAGAGAGGTATCTATATATGATGGATCATATGCTATATCGGAACAGAATGACATGGACTAATAGAGAAATGATATGGCCTTATAGAGACAGCGAGGTGTTATGGGACAAAAAATAAATCCACTCGGTTTCAGACTTGGTACAACCCAAAGTCATCATTCTGTTTGGTTTGCACAACCAAAAAGTTATTCCGAAGGTCTCCAGGAAGATAAAAAAATACAGGATTGTATCAAGAATTATGTACAAAAAAATATGAAAATATCCTCTGGTGTCGAGGGAATTGCACGCATAAAGATTAAAAAAAGAATCGATCTGATCCAGGTCATAATATATATGGGATTCCCAAAATTGTTAATAGAGGGCAACCCGCGAGGAATCGAAGAATTACAGAGCAATGTACAAAAAGAATTTAATTCGGTGAATCGAAAACTTAACATTGCTATCACAAGAGTTGCAAAACCTTATGGACAACCTAATATTCTTGCAGAATTTATAGCCGGACAATTAAAAAATAGAGTTTCATTCCGAAAGGCAATGAAAAAAGCTATTGAATTAACTGAACAAGCAGATACAAAAGGAATTCAAGTACAAATTGCAGGGCGTATCGACGGAAAAGAAATTGCACGTGTCGAATGGATCAGAGAAGGTAGGGTTCCCCTACAAACCATTCGAGCTAAAATTGATTATTGTTCCTATACAGTTCGAACTATCTACGGGGCATTAGGAATAAAAATTTGGATATTTGCAGGCGAGGAATAATGGTCCTTTCGTTGTCTTTCTATTTTATCCATCCGGCAATTGAATAAAAAATCACAAACTCGTTTATTTTTTTCCGTTCAAGTTCAATAAAAAAAAATGAATTTTTCTAATTCTTAATTCTCTGAATTCTATAGGGTTTAATAACAATTTGATTGACTTCATCGAATTGCTATGCTTAGTGTGTGACTCGTTGGTTTTTTATTTAGGGTTAGGATTAAAAAACAAGGGACTGTCCCCTAGTATGAACTAATAACTATATAACTAATAACCAGCTCATTGCTTCGTATTATCTGGATCCAAGGAACCAGTCACTATATGATATGATGTATCGATCATATTGTTGTAGCAACTGAAATCTTTTTTACATAAAATAAAAATCAATCAGATTCTATTATTAAGGTTGTGAAGAAAAAACAAAGGGATATGGAGAGATGGAAGGGTGAGAGAAAGAAAGAAAAAGAATAGCAATGATATATTATTCCAATATGTATGGTCTATGAACTATCTCATAAAAAAAAAAGGCAGTGTAATAAAGCATTAAGTAATAAAGCATTAATACATACTATATTCGTCCATTGCAATTTAAAATGCAGGCACGACTTGGGGAGGGGTTTTTTTTTTCCTTATCCTATTTCAATAAGGAACTTATCTACTCCAATTAATAATTAGATGAATGAATCCAATTCCTAAGAAAAATAAAAATAATAAAGAGCATCGAGTCAATAAAGACTGAGGAGATTGATTCAGGAACCCATTTTATTAGGAGCTCCATTGCAGAGTTCGGGCCTAGCCATTAATCGAGAAGCGATGGGAACGACAGAACCTGTGACTGCGGAAGATTCCCTTGAAAGGGAATCCTAATGATTCATTGGGTGGGATGGCGGAACGGGCCAAGAACCAATTCATTTATTCTGATAGGTCATGGGATGCTCCTACGAATGAAAGGGATGTTGAAAGAGCAAATATTCGTCCGCGAAAGCCTTATTGGGTTGCTAAGTTTTGGGGCGATTCAATAAAGGTAAAAATGAAGATTCAATAATATTACAATTACATTATTATATATATATTTAATTTATTTATATATATCTGTAATGTAATTGTAATATTATTGAATCGTTTCATTCGCGAGGAGCTGGATGAGAAGAAACTCTCATGTCCGGTTCTGCAGTAGAGATGGCATTGAGAAACAACCATCAACTATAACCCAAAAAGAACCAGATTTCGTAAACAACATAGAGGAAGAATGAAGGGAATATCTTATCGAGGCAATCAAATTTGTTTCGGCGGATACGCCCTTCAGGCACTTGAACCCGCTTGGATCACATCTAGACAAATAGAAGCGGGGCGACGAGCCATGACACGATATGCGCGTCGTGGTGGAAAAATATGGGTACGTATATTTCCAGACAAACCTGTTACAGTAAGGCCTACCGAAACACGTATGGGTTCGGGGAAAGGATCCCCCGAATATTGGGTATCCGTCGTTAAACCGGGTCGAATACTTTATGAAATGGGTGGAGTATCAGAAATTGTAGCTAGAGAAGCTATTTCTATAGCTGCGTCCAAAATGCCGATACGAACTCAATTCGTTATTGCTAGGGATGTGGAACGAAAGTAAAGGGTCCTTTGTTTTGTGATGCAAAAAAACCGCAGTTTATTTACAAACAATATTTCTTCTTTTTTTTTCTTTCAATGCAGAAAAAAAAGATAAAAAAAAAATAATATGATTCAACCTCAGACCTATTTAAATGTAGCGGACAACAGCGGAGCTAGAGAATTAATGTGTATTCGAATCATAGGAGCCAGTAATCGCCGATATGCTCATATTGGTGACGTTATTGTTGCTGTAATCAAAGAAGCAGTGCCAAATATGCCTCTCCAAAGATCAGAAGTGATCCGAGCTGTAATTGTACGTACATGTAAAGAACTCAAGCGTGACAATGGTATGATAATACAATATGATGACAATGCAGCAGTTGTCATTGATCAAGAAGGAAATCCAAAAGGAACTCGAGTTTTTGGTGCGATCGCCCGGGAATTGAGACAGTTGAATTTTACTAAAATAGTCTCATTAGCCCCTGAGGTATTATAAATACTAATAGATGAGAACATCAAATAATAGGGTATCTGAATTAGATTCAATTAATTAGTAGATTGTTTCTCACGCATATCCCTTTAATAATTCATAAAAATTAATAATTCCTAAAAAAAAGAATAAAAAAGCAGAGCATGTTGATTATATAAAAACGCGGAGGCACCAATAATTATAGTTCATCATGGGTAGGGACACTATTGCCGAAATAATAACTTCTATACGAAATGCTGACACGGATAAAAAAGGAACGGTTCGAATAGCATCTACAAATATCACCGAAAACATTGTTAAAATACTTCTACGAGAAGGCTTTATCGAAAATGTGAGAAAACATCGAGCAAGCAATAAAAATTTCTTGGTTTCAACTCTGCGACATAGAAGGAATAGAAAAGGACCATATAGAACTGTTTTAAAACGTATAAGCCGACCCGGCCTACGAATCTATTCCAACCGTCGGCGAATTCCTAGGATTTTAGGAGGAATGGGTATTGTAATTCTTTCTACTTCTCGGGGTATAATGACAGACCGAGAGGCTCGACTAGAAGGAATCGGAGGAGAAATTTTGTGTTATATATGGTGATCTTTCTGGTATCCGAATTGCATCCGTAACTTCCTATTTGTTTTTGTTTTGTGAAAAAAAAAAATGAAAGGCGGGTTGTCTAATATCACTCCTCCTCCATTAGTTGATAATTCAAGGGGGTTACCTGGAATGAAAGAACAAAAATGGATTCATGAAGGTTTAATTACTGAATCACTTCCCAATGGTATGTTTCGGGTTCGTTTAGATAATGAAGATCTGATTCTAGGTTATGTTTCAGGAAGGATCCGACGTAGTTTTATACGGATACTGCCGGGCGATAGAGTCAAAATTGAAGTAAGTCGTTATGATTCAACCAGGGGACGCATAATTTATAGACTCCGCAACAAAGATTCGAATGATTAAATTAAGCGGCTTTTTCAACATCCCTCTCGTGCAGATACAATTGGAGGTTAAAAATTTCAAGAGACTTATTTTCTTCCAAAAGAGTAGATTCAGAATTAAGGTAAGGAATAACAAATATGAAAATAAGGGCCTCCGTTCGTAAAATTTGTGAAAAATGTCGACTGATCCGTAGGCGGGGACGAATTAGAGTAATTTGTTCCAACCCGAGGCATAAACAGAGACAGGGATAATCTTTCTTAAAAGGGACTCTACAAAGGACCCAATACACAAATAAAGGATCTGTTTTGACATGAAATGGATATATCCGTATATCTTTGACTCATATTTATGAGATGATAAAATATGACAAAAACCATACCAAGAATTGGCTCACGTAGGAATGGACACATTGGTTCACGTAAGAGTGGACGTC